ATCTCCTTCATAAAGGATTTCCCCATAATGTCCATGAACAGTTGCTCCTGGAGTGGCCAAATAAGGCTTAGCTGATCGTATTACCACAGAGTCAACTTGAATAATTAGAACTTGACCTGATTTTAAATGCGGTCCTTTTTTTGCTATACATACATTTTGACAAAGAAACTGCCCAAGATTAACGATTGTATATGTCTCTTCACAATAATTGTAATGGAGAAAATACCAATTCAAATTGAATGGATTTAAAATGATGTTACTACATGAATAGGGATTATAAATTTGACCATTTTCATCCAGTAAATAATATTGAAGTATTTGAAAAATATTTTTTAAATTGTCCAGTTGCAAATAGTTAGTTACCAAGATCTGATTATGGGTTATTAAATAGGAAAATAAATCGAAATGATAAATTGGAAAGCCTGTTCCTAAGGGGCCTAAAGAATTCCTAATTGGAATTAGGGGGTCCTTTTTGATTGATTCTTTTATCACATGGGGAGATTTTACATCGTTGAATGGGCCTATTCGAGAACAATTGGATGATGACAAAATGATCAAAGATTGAGATTCCTTATTTCGATTCAACAATGTATGAATAGTTCCTTGATTTGGATTAAGGGATTCTTGAATCCTTGCTTTTTTATAGGAATAAATGGAAGAAAACGGATTAACATTAGCGCGATCTGATCCATTCTCAGAAATCAATCCTGAACCCGGCAGATCGTTCCTTTTTCGGGTATATGAAATAGGTGACTTCGCTAAGTCGATTCTTAGAAAATCTCTAATCAAACCATTTGTCCTTATTTCAACAAAAGAAGCACAGGCCTTTTCGATCTTTTTGTCTTGGTCCCAATTCAACATTAAACAAGTCCGAACTAATTGAATACTTTTGTCCCAAATTTCCAGAATTGGGTCGTAATAAAGGATATAATTGACAACCCGAAGTTGTAGATTATCACTTTCCTGCAAGAGATCCGCCGGGAAAAGTCTTCCTAAATTTATACCATCCGTTTTTTTATATGGGACTACAGGTTGAACCAAAACAAAATAGTTTTTTTCATACCTGGAAAGTTTCATTCGTTGGATATAGAGCCAATTTTTCAATTTTTTGTATTCTTTGGAATTTTGTTTTCCCCCTCCTGGTGGTATCAATCGGAATGCCTTATTTGTCTTTCCAGGAAAATGGATATCTCCAGAAAATATTATCAGTTTAATTTTTTCTGCTTTTTTCTTCACGCGGACCAATCCGCCTACTCGACTTCTTCTATTTAAAGTGATTTGTGTATCTACCCCAATAATACTATTGTGCCGTACCATTATGGAAGAAGATTCGGCCAAAATGTGGACTTCCGCGGGAATAAAAAAAAATGGATTTACTTCCTTTTGGTATTTTGGCCAAAATACCTTGACTCCTCGATACTCAATCAAATCCTCTTCGTTGACGATTGAATTCAGTTCTCTAGTCTCATATTTAGTAAGTCCCGAGCTCTTTCTTATATATCGAGGATCATCGAAATAAGCAAGAATACTATTTCTACGGAGAATACCATTTCTGGGGATTTCAATTGCTATACCTGAAGAAGGTATTAGTTGGTTCTCGCCTTCTTGAATCGAGTCGAGTGGGATGATGACTCTATTTCTTCTCCTCTTTGCCAATAAATCAGAATTTCCCTCGAGAATGCCCGGATATCTGAGATTACAACGACCAGTACATGTCATTCGATTCAGTTCTGAATAATAAGGAATCCTATCTCCTTTTTGATTTTTACCAGAAAAATACGAACTAAAAAATTTGTGTCTCGCTTGATTATTAGTTACTGAGGGGTTAGAAATGTATCTTCGCTTAACAGAAAGAAAATAAGCGTTCATTTGATCTTGATCCTTGTGGATCGAACAGGGGCCTAGACTAGCTCTCCAGGGCTCCCCTAATAATATCCATAAATGACTTGTTTTTGGTAAGAGATGAATATTACCATATGTAAATTCAGGGGCATGGTACACATCAGTATTCCAGTGCATTTCGCCCTCTAAGTCAGAATAAATATGTTTTCGAACCTTCTCTTTCAAATTCAAAGTGGATGTTCTCGTGCGAATCTCAGCAATGACTTGTTCTGATTCTACATATTGATCGTTTTGAACTAAAAGAAAACTTTTGGGCGGAATACACACATTGTGTATAATATCTTCACTCTCAATAGTTACATACAAGTCTCTAGAACATAGAAAAGCAGGATGTCCATGACGTGTACGTGTCGGATGAACCAAATCCTCATTGAATTTGATTTTTCCATTAGAAGGGGCTCGCACATGTTCTGCAGTACCCCCTGTGAATACTCCGCCAGTATGAAAAGTTCTTAATGTTAATTGAGTGCCCGGTTCTCCAATAGATTGACCTGCAATAATACCTACAGCTTCTCCCAATTCGACCAGGTCGTCATGAGCCGGACTTCGGCCATAACATAATTGACAAATCCAAGATGTACTCCTACAAGTAAAGGGGGTTCGAATAGAGATTGGTTGTGCTCTAAAAGTTATGAATCTATTGACAAGTCCAACCCCAATATCTTGATTTCTAGTAGCAATGCATCGCGAACCTATATATATATCATCTGCTAATACACGGCCAATTAATGTTTGGATAAAAATCCTGTCCGCCATCATTCCATTTCGAGGACTTACAGAAATACCTCGAACGGTGCCACAATCTGTTCGACGTACAACAATGTGTTGCACTACTTCAACAAGTCTGCGCGTGAGATATCCTGCATCTGATGTTCGTATAGCGGTATCCACAACCCCTTTACGGGCTCCATAGCAAGAAATAATATATTCTGTTAAAGAGAGTCCTTCGCGTAAATTGCTTTGAATGGGCAAATCAATCATTTGCCCTTGGGGATCCGACATTAATCCTCTCATACCTACTAATTGATGTACCTGAGATGCATTTCCTCTGGCTCCCGAAAAAGACATTATATGGACTGGATTAAAAGGATCGGTCATCCGAAAATTAGGATTCATTTCTTGTCGCAAATATTCACTTGTGGCATACCATATCTCGATCGATTGACGTAATTTTTCTACCGCGTGTACATTCCCAGAATGATGGTGTTTTTCCAAAATAAAACTTTGTTGTTCAGCGTCTTGAACTAGCCATCTTTTAGAAGGTATTGTTAAAAGATCATCAATTCCTAATGAAATGGATGCGGCGGTAGCTTGTCGGAAACCCAGAGTCTTTACTTGATCCAGGATATGTGATGTATATCCTATTCCATAGTGATCAATAAATCGACTAATAAGTCGTTTCATGGCAGTTCCGTCTATCACTTTATTGTGAAAGACCTGAGTGGGCCGTTCTGCCATCAGTACCTCCATATTGCGTTGTGCTGAGTAGAATTTGACAATGGGTTTGAGTCAGTGATTGGAAAACTTCCTTTTCTAGATCTTGATTCACGTAGAAATTCCGCAATTCTAGTCCTAGTTAACCCGGCGAGATTCGAATTCCCCCTGGCAGCATAGAATTACAACAGCCCTGCCAAAACCCCTGTATGGCTTCTTCTATTTCTCGATAAAGAGAAATATGACCAAGAGTGGTTCGAATATATATATAAAGAATTTCTTTTTTTATACTTCTTACTATTAGATAGTGTCCATAAATCTCATAATAGGTCCCCAAAGATTCATAGTGAATTTCGATAGGAACTTCTCTTGCAGCAATAACACGTTGATCTAGTCGCCATCGCAACCACAAAGGACTACCTAAATTGATTCGTTTTTGCCGATAAGCTCCAATTGCATCATAGGCATTACAAAAAAAGGGTTCTTTTTTTTTTGTATACTTATAGTTATTATCTTCATTTTGATAGTTTCTACTATTACATGGATTATACCTATTTACACAAATACCCCGACGATTTCCACTCGTTAAGACATAGAGTCCACTAAGCATATCTTGAGTTGGTGCAGAAATGGGATCTCCAATAGTTGGAGACAAAAGATTCATATGAGAAAACATAAGTAAACGTGCCTCTGCTTGAGCCTCTAAAGATAAAGGCACATGAACAGCCATTTGATCCCCGTCAAAGTCCGCATTGAAGCCCTTACAAACTAATGGATGTAAACAAATAGCACGCCCTTCCACTAAAATGGGGAGGAATGCCTGTATGCCTAATCTATGCAGAGTAGGCGCTCTATTCAGTAATACAGGATGGTCATCCAGAATTTCCTGAAGTATTTCCCATACAATAGGTTTTTTTTTCCGAATTTGACTCTTAGCAACTCCTATGTTCGAAGCAAGATGTTTTCTAATTAGGTCACGAATTACAAATGCCTGGAAAAGTTCTATTGCAATTTCGCGAGGTAATCCACATCGATGTAATGAAAGTGAAGGGCCTACGACAATCACTGACCGCCCTGAATAATCGACCCGTTTACCAAGCAGAGTCTCGCGAACTCTTCCTTCTTTGCCTTCAATTACATCTGAAAGCGACTTGTAAATTCTATTATGATCATCCCTCATTGGCTGTCCGCAGATTCCATTATCAAGAAGTGCATCCACGGCTTCTTGTAGCAATTTTTCCTGAGATATTATTAATTCTTCTGGCGTAGCTATACTTGTTGTTAATAGATCTGTAAGAGTATTATTCCGATAGATAATTCTTCTATAGATTTCATTAATATCCGAGGTCACTAGTTTATCCTCATCTATATGATAGATTGGTCTCAACTCAGGAGGAAGAACTGGTAATAGACACAAAACCATCCATTTTGGTTCTATATTTGTTCGAATAAAATGCTTAGCCAATTCCATGCGTCTAAGCAAAAAATCTTTTCTTCTTCCAACTTTTCTATCTTCCCATTCATTCCCTGTGGGTTCCTCTTCCTCCAATTCTTTCCATTCTACCAATGAATAATCTATAATCATTCGTAAATCTAGATTTGCTAATTGTTGTCTGATAGAACCCCCCCCGGTAGACATCTCTCGATTTCGAAATGTATCGAAG